GTATAACGAACATGCCTTGTCTCCACATTGGATCAAGAACAGGGTCAGAGGGATCAAAAACTGCTAATTCATATAGAGACATCGAGCCGGCCCAACCAGAAACTAGAGCTGTATGCATTATATGGACAGAAAGCAATCGACCGGGATCATTCAATACGACAGTATGAACACGATACCAAGGCAAACCCATGTAAATACCCCTTTCTAAAAAATTCTAAAAAATAAACAGACATTATGTAATTTTATCGCATTGGAAAAGACTAGACCGTGTACTTCACCTGTTCGGTAGAAAAGGGATTAATATTTATTTGTATTCCCTTCTTTTATCTTCAAGGAAATAGAAATATAAAAGAACAATTCTGTTTATATTTAATAATATATATTTAATAATAACAAAGAGAAACAGATCTTATTCTATACCCGATAAGTACCAATACGCAATGGGAGTATTTTGTTTGGGGAAAAGAATACATAGATACTTGTTTATCTTTATCATTTGAAATCATTCGAACAATTGTCCGATCCGATCGATCCGTTAGTTCCAATTTTTATTTATTCATTCTGCCTTCCTCTATGAGACTTCCAGTCTATATCTATATTATAATATTATAATCATTATAATCTATATACACTAGATTATATCTACTATGACTATGATATATAAATCTATATTCTATATTCTAATAAATATATAATATATAAATATAATATTTATAATATTCTGTCATGTATCATAGTACATCATAGTACATAGTATATATACATGGTATATATAATACATATATATACATATATATATAAATATATTTAAATATATATAAAATATAAATATAATAATAATATAAATAATATAATAAATTAAATTAATATAATAAATTAAATATAATAAATATAAAATATAAATTATATGTAATGTAATTATTAATTTTAATAATTAATAATTTTTTATTAATTTAAGAAATTAATTTAAGAAATAAAGATAAAAAATGATGAAAACAATAAAGCCATTGTTTTGTTACGTTTCCATATTAAAGTTAAAGTATAGTACTTCATTTTTTCTTTATTTTAATGCCCGTTGGTGTTCCAAAAGTGCCTTTTCGGAGTCCTGGAGAGGAAGATGCTGTTTGGGTTGACTTATAGTGCGACTTGTTAGACATATTGGTCATATGGGATTTCCCCGTTACCTCCCCCGATCGAGTATTCTCTGTTTCGCCCAATCCAATAGATATATATTCAATTCAATATTGTATTGATTGAACCATCAAAAATTCGGAGCGTGAAGCACAATTAGATCAATTCCTATTGGGGATCAATATTATCAATTATTCTAATTGATGGTTTACTTGGACTGAGAAAATTAAAGTATACAGGCTCCGCTCATAGAATACCAAATTGGGAATGGTAAGAGTAAAGTACTAGAATGGGAGTGTAATTGTAGTAATATAAATATTGATGTAAATGTAGTAGTAAATGTAGTAATATTAAATTAAAATATTTAAATATAATAAATATAATTATTTAATTTAATTATTTATTAATTATTATTTATTATTATATTTATATATATTATTATATATATATATAATACTATATGATCTATACGATACGATTACACGATATAATTACCACTTGTATCATAGGCTATTCTTAGCCTTACTATAGAGATAATCTCAAACTGTCTAACAAGTACTATGATGAATACATGGAATCGTTTGGGTAAAGGTATGAAACGAATTGAAAAAAAAAATAAGCAGTACTGAAATCATTTGCCCTATATGTGCAAATATAATTCGGGCAAATATTCCCCCGGAGTAGAACAAAAACCTAAAATAATTGAAAGGACCCATTCAGGAACAAGAAAATTACATCGTGATTTGAATTTTTATGAAACAATACATCAATGAGAAGTTAGTTCAATAAGTTACGAAAATTCTTTTTTTTTTTTTTACTTTTTATACATTATAGAATATAGGGAACGGGAAGGAGGCCAAAACTCATGTTAAAAAAAAAAAAATGGAAGAAAAGCAAAACGCTTCATTAGAAAAACAGTTAGAAAAAAAAGAAATAAGACTGGAATCGACACATTGATTTTTTTCTCTTTTGAACCGTATGCATCCAAAGGTGCACGTACGGTTACACAGGGATACAATTTTGCCCTAATCAACCGACTTCATCGAGAAAGACTACTTTTTTTAGGCCAAGAGGTTGATAGCGAGATCTCGAATCAACTTGCTGGTCTCATGGTATATCTCAGCATAGAAGATGCTACTAGGGATCTTTATTTGTTTATAAACTCTCCAGGCGGATGGGTAATACCAGGAATAGCCATTTATGACACTATGCAATTTGTGGTACCCGATGTACATACAATATGCATGGGATTAGCAGCTTCAATGGGATCTTTCATTTTGGTCGGAGGAGAAATTACCAAACGTTTAGCATTCCCTCACGCTTGGCGCCAATGAGTTTTTTTATAAAAAAAAAAGAAGACTATGCCTTCGCTCTATCGAATATGAATCAAATAATAATAAAAAAAAAAAGAATAAGTAATAATAGCATGGCACTTCGAGTTCGATATGAGCAAACCATTATTGTTTTTTCCTAACATGAGATTTTGTATTGAGATAATAGTATGAAAAAGAAGGGTTATTACCAATTGGATCTTGATCTTATGTGTCAAGAGTTAATTTCAGCGTCACAAACCATTTTTCTTCCACACCAGAAGTCTCTTTCTTATCTTTATGTTATCAGAGAAAGAGTCAAAAAAAATGGAAAAATTTATTTTATCCTTCTTGGATCGTATCAAAAAAAAACTTTGGGATTGCTAAACCACAGACAAGATAAATAGATAAATTCTAAAATTATAAATTATATAAAATAGAATTATATAAAATAGATAAATTATATATAATAAATATATAATAAAGTAAAATAAAGCAACAGAACCATCATAGTATTTTTCTTTACTACTACGAAAGGAAGGGTGGTAAATGGATCATCTAAACATTTGGATCATATGAGTTATATTTCTTCTTTTCGATAGAAGAAATTCTATTGCAAAAGGAAAGGAAGAAAAAATAAATTCCATTACAGAGCCGTATGCAATGTACAAAATATGCCCGTACGGTTGTTTAATTTCTTCTTGTTATTTTGATTCCCCCTTACTTTAATCAAATCGTGCGAGATACGCATAGAAGAATCGTTCATGATGTTATATCAATATCATCAGGGTTATGATTCACCAACCTGCTAGTTCTTTTTATGAGGCACAAGCAGGGGAATTTATCCTGGAAGCAGAAGAACTGTTGAAGATTCGCGAAAACCTCACAAAAGTTTATGTACAAAGAACGTACAACCCTTTATGGGTTATATCCGAAGACATGGAAAGGGATGTTTTTATGTCAGCAACAGAAGCCCAAGCTCATGGCATCGTTGATCTTGTAGCGGTCGAAGATGAGAATACTGGAGATTTTATATTTATATAAATATATAATTCCATTTCAAAATTAGAATTTTCCGTGATTTGATAGTGAATAGAAATCTTTCATAATCATCAACCATCAGGTTAAGATCGATAGGTTAAGATCGATCTAAGCCAACCCACTCTATTCTATCTAGAATGAGATTATATAGACACGACATGCCAACCATTAAACAACTTATTAGAAACGCAAGACAGCCAATAAGAAATGTCACGAAATCCCCCGCTCTTCGAGGATGTCCTCAGCGTCGAGGAACATGTACTAGGGTGTATGTGCGACTCGTTCAGTTCAGATCATGAGTTTGAAGAAATGAAAAAAATTTTTCCAGTATCAATGAACACTACCAATGAATAGGATAGATAGAGTGAAAGACCGCCATTTAATTTACTATCTAAATAACTATCTAAAAATGAGGATCTATCATTTACCTATTATATTATGTAATGTAATTTATGGTTTCTATTGGTGCAAATCCAATCACTCCGTTTTAGATGAGAAGCAATTCTCCATTGGTAGCAAATAGTTATCCATTAAGCGGAGGAAATAGTCTTATAAGATATGCTCCTATTCTTATTCTTGAAAAAAAAACGGACTAACAGGGTCAGCTACCTAGCCAACTTTTACTTTACAGAATTAAATGCCGTCACTGTATGGATAGCTTTTTTGTGAAAAGGACTATTACTTTCTAATTATAATTAGAAAAAAAAAATAATTCTAATTGAAAAAAGGATGGGGTAGAGCCAAAGAGTGTGAACTATACAAGTTCACAATAAAATTCGATGAAATGTAAAGAAGAGGCTCCGGTGTATAGAGAGGACCTCACCGTTTAAAAAGTTGCCATAGAAACGAGGAAACCCACTATTTAGCAGCAGTAGAATTTCTTATTTCCAGGCAAGATACCCGGAAGTAAAAATTGTGGTCGGGAAGGTCATAGTAGCAAAAGCCATTGGAATTTATATTTTATATATCGGAAAAATCCGTTTTGTTATTAATCGACCGGAGGAAAAGTATGACTGAAAGAAGATAAATACATTAGTTATTCAAGAAAGTTTCATTTGATTTAATGACCAGAGTTAAAAGGGGATATACAGCTCGAAGACGTCGAAAAAAAATTTGTCTATTTGTCTCAACCTTTATAGGGGCTCATTCAAGACTTACTCGAACGAGTACTCAACAAAGAATGAGAGCTTTGGGTTCCTCTCATCGAGATAGGAGCAGGAAAAAGAGAGATTTTCGTCGTTTGTGGATCACTCGGATAAATGCAGTAACTCGTGAGGATATGGTATCCTATAGTTATAGTAGATTCATACACAATCTGTACAAGAAACAATTGCTTCTGAATCGTAAAATACTTGTGCAAATAGTCCTATCAAATAAGATTTGTTTTGATATGATTTCAAATAAAATCATTAATCAATCAAATACAAATAAAGGAATAAAAGAATCTTAATAGAATATAAGAATATACTATACAGGAAACAAGAATGATTGAAACAGAATTTCCCGGAGTCCATTCTCCGGGAAGATAGAAGAAAAAGAAATTAAGATTTGAAATAAACGAGCATCTTTCAAAAAAAAATTTATTACCCATTTTTCCTTTTTTATAACATTTTATAACACAAGAATCAACTCGGGATTCTAGGTTTTTCGAGCAAAACATTAATCTGAGCTTGAGTTCCTATTGGAGTTTTGAGGAGTATGTCTATTTATTTTTGGTTCTAGGACCTGTAGTTCTAGGGATCGACTCCCCTCTCTCCAATTGTTTCTCATTATTACGAAAAGGTAACGAAGATAAAATACGAGCTTGTTTTATAGCAATAGTAATTAATCGTTGTTGTTTCAAGGTCAACCTATTCATCCGTCTAGATAAGATTTTTCCTTGTTCACTAATAAATCGACTAATTAAACTCATGTTTCTATAATCGATTCGATCCCCCGATCCAATTGGGGGTAAACGCCTACGAAAAGATCGCTTGTATTTACGAAAAGGTTGTTTGTATTTATCCATGGTTTGCTTATTCCTTGTTTGTTTATTTCTTATACTTATATCTTATATATAATTATATATAATTATATAATAATAATATTCTTAATATATAAATATATATAAATATATAATTATAATTTAATATAATTTAATATAATTTAATAATTTAGAATTATAATAATAATTAAATAATTAGAATAATGAAATATTATATAATAATTAGAATATAAATATAAATAAAATAATCTAGAAAATACAATTCTACTTTTTTTTATTCATTTAAGATCCGACCAAAATAGGATTTGGTTTGTATTATCTATGTGAAGATGTCAAGTTCTTACTCTTCCCGCTCCTTGGAAAAATCACACATGCATTCTGTTCCATCTATTTCTTTATTTCCCCATGAATCATATATTTTTGACAATAGCGACAAAATTTTCTCAATTCTAATCGATTGGGTGTATTGTGTCGATTCTTTTGAGTAATATATCTAGAAAAGCCCGGCGATTCTTTATTGACACCCTTTCGAACACAACTGATACATTCCAAAATCACTATAATTCTGATATCTTTACCCTTGGCCATGGACCTCCTTTTCATTTTGGATCGACTTCACTTTTTAACTCTCCTCATTTTTGTTTTTGATCCGAACCAAAAACAAAATAAAATAAAAAATATATATTTACTAACTAGAGATGGAATTTAAAAATATTATTATTATTAGAAGTCGAATGACTTCGAAGTACTATAATCTAAAACAATAAAGAAAGAGAGTCATATTCATTAATAGAAGTTCATTAATATTAATATAAGAATATTAAATATAGTAATAATTAAGTAATACAATTTTTTCTAACTAGGAATTATTCCTTTCCTATCCTAATTCCTAATCCACATTTCTATTTCTTTTATCCCAAATTATATCGTAGATTCACTGTATTTTGACTGAGGTTCGATACACTTTTTTTTCCTATCCTAAAGAAAAGGGGATCTAAATTGAAGCCATGTTACGTGGAATGGTATCTCAAATCTTCTTCATTTCTTCACATATCAATACAAGACAAGAATTCAATTAGAATTAAAAAAAGGGGAATGACAAGGCATCTGGAAATAAACGATTAATTTCTATCAATAGACCCGCTAAAGACCCAAACCATAGAGTGGTTAGCACAGGTGCCGTGGAGAGATATGTTTTTATATCTCGCATTTTAAATCCTCCTTCTTCTTTGATATTTATTTATTTTAAATTTTTTTCTTTATTATTAATCATTATATTATTATTATATTATATTTATATATTATATTATATTTATATTATATATTTATTATTATATAATTATATATTATATATTATATTATTATTATATATTTATATTATTATATATTATATATTTATATTATATATATGTTATATGTTAATAATATATATGTTATGTTATATATTATATATTGTTGATATGTTAATAATATATATGTTTATGTTATATTAGTTAGATATTAGTTATATTAAGTTAATTACGTTATAGTAAATATTATTATAATTCTAATTTAATATTAAATATTATAATATTAATTTATAATATTAATATAATAATAATATATTTTTAGATTTTAAATATTTTAATTATTTAATTTTCATATTAATTATTTATAATTATTTTTTTATTTTATTTTAATATTTTAATTTTCATATTTATTTTTGAATATATAATTTATATAATATATATTTATATAATATATAATAATATATAATAATATATAATAATATATAATTAGAATAATTAGAAATTAATATAATTATAAATAATAAAAAATAAAAAAATTAGATTAAACATATGATTATATGAAACTAAAAAAAAAAAAAATGACAAGAACATTATACCTAATTCTACCTAATATATATATTATATAGGTAGTAAAGGTAGTAAGGTAGAGGAAAAATAGGTTAAAAACGAACGATGTAGAAAACAAGACATGGATTTTGTACAATGACACTGTACAACAATCTTAAAAAGGGATGTAGCGCAGCTT